ATGCGTTGACTATTTTCAACAAATCATAAAGATATTGGTACTTTATATATTTTGTTTGGTATGTGATCTGGACTAGTTGGTACGGCTCTTAGACTATTAATTCGAGCTGAATTAGGACAACCAGGAGCTTTTTTAGGAGATGATCAACTTTACAATGTAATTGTTACAGCTCACGCTTTCGTAATAATTTTTTTTCTTGTAATGCCAATAATAATTGGTGGTTTTGGAAACTGATTAGTTCCTTTAATATTAGGAGCTCCTGACATAGCTTTTCCTCGGTTAAATAATATAAGTTTTTGACTACTTCCTCCAGCTTTATTGTTACTACTTTCCTCAGCTGCTGTTGAAAGTGGTGTTGGAACAGGATGAACAGTTTATCCTCCATTGTCTGGTAATTTAGCTCATGCTGGTGGTTCTGTAGATTTAGCAATCTTTTCTCTCCATTTAGCTGGTGCATCTTCGATTTTGGGTGCTGCAAATTTTATTACTACTATTATTAATATACGATGACGAGGAATACAATTTGAACGGTTACCTCTATTTGTATGATCAGTAAAGATCACTGCTATTTTATTATTATTATCTTTACCTGTTTTAGCTGGAGCTATTACAATACTTTTGACTGATCGAAATTTTAATACTGCTTTTTTTGATCCTGCAGGAGGTGGAGATCCTATTTTATACCAACACTTATTTTGATTTTTTGGACACCCAGAAGTATATATTTTAATTCTTCCTGGATTTGGAATGATTTCTCACATTGTAAGTCATTATTCTGCTAAAAAAGAAACGTTCGGAACTCTTGGTATAATTTATGCGATATTAGCTATTGGTGTATTAGGTTTTATTGTCTGAGCTCATCATATATTTACTGTTGGTATGGATGTGGATACTCGTGCATATTTTACAGCTGCTACAATAATTATTGCTGTTCCGACAGGGATTAAGGTTTTTAGATGACTAGCTACTATTCATGGAGCTAAAATTAAATACGAAACACCTATGCTCTGAGCCTTAGGTTTTATTTTTTTATTTACGGTGGGAGGATTAACTGGAATTGTATTATCTAATTCATCGTTAGATATTATATTACATGATACATATTATGTTGTAGCTCATTTCCATTATGTTCTTTCTATAGGAGCCGTTTTTGCTTTGTTTGGAGCCTTTAATTATTGATTCCCATTACTTACTGGAGTTACCTTACATTCTCGATGAACAAAAGCACATTTTTATATTATATTTATTGGAGTAAATGTAACATTTTTTCCCCAACATTTTTTAGGATTAAGTGGAATGCCACGACGGTACTCTGACTACCCTGATTGTTATACTAAATGAAATGTAATTTCCTCTATTGGATCAATAATTTCTTTCGTTGCTGTACTGTATTTTATGGTCATTGTATGAGAAGCTTTAGTATCTCAACGAAGTGTAATTTGAAGAACTCATTTAAGAACTGCTTTGGAATGGGATAACATTCTGCCCAGAGATTTCCATAATGCCCCAGAGACTGGAGCGTTAGTTATTGGCTAAAGTTATAAATTATTAAGATATGAGTCTATGAGGTCAATGAGGATTCCAAGATGCTGCATCTCCTTTAATAGAAGAATTAATTTTTTTTCATGATCATGCTATAATAATTCTAGTTATAATTATCAGTTTGGTTGGATATGCTGCTATTTCCCTAATAACTAATAAATTTACTTGTCGGTCTCTTGTAGAAGGCCAAGAAATTGAAACTATTTGAACTATTATTCCAGCTGTTATTTTAGTTTTTCTAGCATTACCATCCTTACGATTATTATATTTATTAGATGAAGTAGGAGATTGTGGATTAACTTTAAAAAGAATTGGTCATCAGTGATACTGAAGTTACGAATATTCTGATTTTTTAAATATTGAATTTGATTCATATATAATTCCTACTAATGAGTTAGAAAGGGGGGATTTTCGGCTACTAGAAGTAGATCATCGAATTGTTCTTCCAACTCAGACAGATATTCGTGTATTAGTCACGTCTGCAGATGTAATTCATTCATGAACCGTTCCAGCCTTAGGCGTTAAGGCTGATGCAATTCCAGGACGTTTAAATCAACTTAGTTTTTATATTAAATATCCCGGTGTATTTTATGGTCAATGTTCTGAAATTTGTGGAGCAAATCATTCTTTTATACCAATTGTAGTAGAAGCTATTCCATTAGAAAATTTTATAGAATGAGTAGTTCATGTGTCTGAATAATATTATAAGAAATTAGTTAAAATATAATGTAAAATTGTCGGTTTTGTGTTACTAATAAAATTTAGTATTTCTTATATGCCTCAGCTTTCTCCCCTGAATTGAATTTTTTTATTTATGTTATTTTGAAGTGCTATTTTAATTGTTTCTATTTTAATTTGATGATCTGTAAAAGTTCAGTTTTTAACAAAAACATCAGCTGTAAAAGTTACTAAAGAAAATAAGTGAAATTGATAAGAATGCTAGTTGATATTTTTTCTTCTTTCGATGATAGAAATCAAGTTTTTATGTCTATATATTTTTTAATATGAGTTTTTTCTCTTGTTATTATTTTGATTTTTAGTTCTAATTATTGGATCGCTCTTCCTAGTTGATTTGCTTTTATTAATACTTTTAAAGACACAGGTTCATCTCAAATTTTTCGATCTTTTGGTTTAAATTTAGGAGGTTTTTTAAATGTAGTAAGAGCTTTATTTGTATTTTTAATTTTTATAAATTTAAGAGGATTGATTCCTTATGTATTTAGTCCCACTAGACATTTAGCGGTTTCGCTTTCATTAGGGTTACCATTATGACTTTCTTTGATTATTTCAGCCATTTTTTTTAATCCAAGGTCCGTTGTAGCTGGGTTATTACCCATAGGAGCTCCAGCCCCTTTAAATCCTTTTTTAGTTATTATTGAAACAGTAAGAATTATGGTTCGACCAATTACTTTATCAGTACGACTTACAGCAAATATAAGAGCTGGTCATATTGTACTTACTCTGATTGGAAATTATTTAACTGCCAGGTTTTTTTTATCCGGAGTGTTCTCTATAATTCTTTTAATTAGAATTCAAGTGTTCTATACAATTTTTGAATTTGGGATTAGTATTATTCAAGCTTACATTTTTTGTTTGTTAATCACTCTGTATTCTGATGAACATCCTCATTAATTTAGATAATAAAAACCTATTAATTTAATTATTTGTAAAAGAACTTTAGTTCATTTTTGGGGTATGAACCCAACAGCTTAACATTTAGCTTATTTTACATTTTGTTGAGGAAACTTAATTCCGTTGATAGATCTACAGTCTATTGCTTATGTCTCAGCCATCAAACAAAACTTACTAGAATATTATTTTCATCTTTGAATTTGCAATTCAACGTTTTAGATAAACTATAGTAGGTCAAGATTTAAAAATTATTTTTTATTTTAGGCTTTGAAGGCCTATAGTTTTTATTAACTTAAAATCTTTTACCAGGAAGATGTGACCTTCTCTTGAGAAATCAAAATTCTCCGTGCCCTAAACACCGCTATGTAATATCTCTTTTAAAAATTATTAATCTTTTTACTTGGAAGGCAAATGTACTCTATCATACTCAAGAGATATATTTCTAATAATATAATTTTATTCCTTTAGAACGAAAATCTAACGTGCATATACACTCTAGAAACTTTCTTAACAAGTAAAATGATTTTTAGATAACACATGATACATAAAAAAGCATTTTATTATATAAATATATATAAGCTTGGCTCTGACTTATAAATATAATAATAGCAAAGGAACAACACATGGTTTTTATCGAAAGTGGTGAGATTTAAAAATATAAATGATTTGAAATGTAAAATTAAATATTATTTATCTTTTAGAGTATTATAATTTAAATGATCCTAAGGTCGTGCCACTATACACCAGTGTTTAATATTAATTAAAGGAGTGAAAACTTGCTTTAGATTAGCTAATAGGTTTGGTCAATTTGGTGCCAGCATCCGCGGTTAGACCAAAAAATCAAATTATATAATATAGGTAAAAAGATAGTTAAGCAAGATCGATATTAGTTACAAGATTTTTCATTTAAAAGTAAAATTTGAATATAAAAAAGTATTTTAACCAGGACTTTTTATGCTGAAGCTATGAAAATTTAGGGATAAACTAGGATTAGATGCCCTATTATTCTAAATTATAAATTAATATAGTAAATATTTACCAGAGTATTACGAGTTAAAAACTTAAAACTCAAAGGGCTTGGCGGTACTTCACACCCTTTAGGGGAACCTGTCTCATAATCGATAATCCACGTTATACCTTACCTTTTTTAGTAATCAGTTTGTATACCGTCGTCGTTCAGGCAACTTCTAAAAACATAAAAGTTGACAAGAAAGAATTATAATCTCAGACGTCAGATCAAGGTGCAGCCAATATGAAGGAGAGGATGGGTTACAATTAAGAATTATAATTACGGAATAGAGAATTAAATGCCTCTATTTGAAGGAGGACTTAAAAGTAAAATTGCATACATAAACTTTTTGAATATGGCTCTGAAGTGTGCACACATCGCCCGTCGCTCTCGTTGAAAAATGAGATAAGTCGTAACACAGTAGGGGTAATGGAAATTGTTCCTGGATGAAAAATGTAGCATAAATTAATGCAATTCATTTACACTGAATATATACTTTATGTAAAAGTCATTTTTAAAACAGATTTTAGTTATATATAATTTAAATATATTAATAATTGTTAAGAAACATCTGTTAATATTGTAAAGGTGACTGAAATTTTATATATACTTAACTTTTGAAGTACTGTAAAGGAATAATAAATTATTTCTAAAAAAGTAGTGTTAGAAACACATACCTTTTGTATCATGGTTTAGCTAGATTAATTTTAATATATAAAGTTCTCGAAATTCAATGAGCTACTTTTATCAGTGAATTTTAGTTTGCAAAGAGTAGTTGTGGCAAAACCTTTCTTATAGATAAAAGTGGAAATGAAATTTTATTCGTATTGAATGATAGCTAGTTTTCCTTTAAAAACATAGAAGTGTTTGAATTTATAATATATAATTAAATTATTTTAATTATAATTAATTAAATTTAAAAAATTTTTAAGGATAAGCTTAAGAATATAAATTCTAAAAGATATTTAAATATTTTTAAAATTTAGGCCCGAAACTAGCCAAAATTTTGAAATTTGTTATAATTTATTAAAAAATAAAATAAAAATTAATATATATAGATAACAAAGGAAAATTATTATAAATTAAATTAATAAAAATTAATGCTAAAATGAGTATTTTTAAAATATTATTTTTGATTATATAAATTATCAAAATTTTAATATAAATTTATGATAATTAATTTTTGTGAAGGAACTCGGCAAATAATATTGTTCTGCCTGTTTATCAAAAACATGGCTCTTTGAATTAAATTAATAAGGAGTCGGACCTGCCCAGTGATTTAATTTAACGGCCGCGGTACCCTGACCGTGCAAAGGTAGCATAATCATTTGCCCTATAATTGAGGGCTAGTATGAATGGTTTGACAAGAGCAATACTGTCTCCACAAAAATTAATAGAAATTATTTTTTGGGTGAAGAAACCTAAATAAAATTAATAGACAAGAAGACCCTATCGAGCTTTAAATCTATTTAATAAAATAAAGAAAATAAAATATATTTCTAATTATAAAAAATTTTGGTTGGGGCGACTAAGGAACAAAAAAAGCTTCTTTATATATTTAAAATTTATAAATAATGATCCATTATTTAGTGATTAAAAGAATTAGTTACCGTAGGGATAACAGCATAATCCTTTTTGAGAGCTCATATCGAAAAAAGGGTTTGTGACCTCGATGTTGGACTAGAATCTCCTGATAGATGCAGAAGTCTTCAAGGGTTGGTCTGTTCGACCATTAAAATTCTACATGATCTGAGTTCAGACCGGCGTGAGCCAGGTCAGTTTCTATCTTTAATTTTTATACTAAGTTTAGTACGAAAGGACCAATTTAGAACAATAATTTTTGTAAAATACAGACGGATTATAATAACAAAATTAATAATTGATTAATATAAATTTATTAAATAGAAATGGCAGATAAGTGCATTAGGTTTAAGCCCTAAATATAAAGATGAAAGTTCTTTTTTTTATAATAATTAATAGATAAAGGTGGCAGAAAAATGCATTAGGCTTAGGACCTAAATATAAAGATTATAAATTCTTTTCTTTATAATGTATTTATGTATTATTTCCTCTTTATTAACTTATATTTGTGTATTACTAGCGGTCGCTTTTTTTACTCTCTTAGAACGAAAGGGATTAAGGTATATTCAAATTCGAAAAGGACCAAATAAAGTAGGAGTAGCTGGGTTGCCCCAACCAATTGCAGATGCTGCTAAACTTTTAACTAAAGAAATTGCAAAACCTACAATAGCAAATTACTCCCCTTATTTTATAGCTCCAGTTTTTAGATTTATCTTAGCACTTCTTTTATGGCAATTATATCCAAGACTTTATTCCTTAGGATATTTTAAATGGGGAGTTCTTTTTTTTCTATGTGTATCTAGATTAAATGTATATGGAACTTTACTGGCTGGATGAGCTTCCAATTCTAAATATGCTCTATTAGGAAGACTTCGGGCTATTGCTCAAACAATTTCTTATGAAATTAGAATAGCTTTAATCTTACTATTCCCACTGTTCCTTGTTGGCACCTTTAATTTTATTGAAATTAAAGAATGCCAAGAATATATTTGACTAAGATTTCTGATATTTCCAGTTTCTCTTATATGATTTGTTACTTGTGTAGCAGAAACTAACCGTGCTCCTTTTGACTTTGCTGAAGGAGAATCTGAATTAGTTTCTGGATTTAACATTGAGTATGGATCCGCAGGATTTGCCTTAATTTTTTTGGCTGAATATGCAAATATTTTAGTTATAAGACTTCTCTGTGCATTACTCTTTTTCGGAGGATCATCAATAATTGTTATCGAAAGTGATATTGTTTTTATGATAAAAATTCTTTTTTTTGCCTTTGCTTTTATTTGAGTACGAGGTAGATATCCCCGATTCCGTTACGATTTGCTTATAGGCTTAACTTGAAAAAGTTTTCTTCCTGCTTCACTTTCTTTTTTATTATTAATTCACACTTTAGCTTATTTTTTATATTACTAACGGGATTGTAGTTTAAATAAAACATTAGCATTGGAAGTTAAAAATTAGGTGGCTAATACCTATATCCTGATAATGACTAGCATAATTATTATTTCGTTTGCAACATCCAGAATTTTTATATTTCCATTAATAGCTCAACCTTTAAGATTAGGACTTTCAATTATAATATCAACTCTTTTGATATGTATATTAACATCTATATTTCTTTCTTCATGATACGGTTATATCTTATTTTTAATTTATGTTGGAGGTTTATTAGTTATATTTGCTTATGTATCTGCTTTGTCTCCAAATATTTTGTTCAGAGGGGGGGGAGCTCTTATTTTTTTCAGCATTTTATTTATTTTATTTTTCAGAATATTTTTTTATTGTAAATTCTCAGATATGAACAGAATTTCTTACTCTTCTTTATATTCACAAATTAAAAGGCTTAAAATTTATGGAAGACAACTAGTATCTCCTCAGATCACATCCATTCTAGTCGGATTAGGATGTATTTTATTAATTAATTTAATTGTGGTAGTAAAAATTTGCTATTATCAACAAGCACCTTTGCGACCATTCATTAAATAAAAATAATTATGCGTAGACCCTTACGAAAATCCCATCCTGTATTAAAACTAATAAATAATTTATTAATTGATCTCCCGGCTCCATTAAATCTTTCTGTATGATGAAATTTTGGTTCATTATTAGGGTTATGTTTAATCATTCAAATTTTAACTGGTTTATTTCTTGCTATACATTACACAGCTCATGTTGATTTAGCTTTTAGTTCTGTAGTTCATATTAGTCGAGACGTTAGTCATGGCTGACTGTTACGAGCCATTCATGCCAATGGCGCTTCTTGATTTTTTATTTGTATTTATTTTCACATTGGACGTGGAATTTATTATGGTTCTCACGTAAATCTTCATACCTGAAATATTGGTGTAGTACTTCTTCTTCTAACAATAGGAACAGCCTTTCTAGGCTATGTACTTCCTTGAGGACAAATATCTTTTTGAGGAGCTACAGTAATTACAAATTTACTATCCGCTATTCCATATTTAGGAAAAATATTAGTGGAATGGGTTTGAGGTGGTTTTGCTGTAGATAATGCCACTTTGACTCGTTTTTTTGCCTTACACTTTTTACTCCCATTTGCTATTGCTGGTATGAGGATATTGCATTTAATATTTCTTCATGAAACAGGATCTAATAATCCTCTGGGCCTAAATAGAGATGGAGATAAAGTTCCTTTTCATTCTTACTATAGTTTCAAAGATGTAGTTGGATTTGTTGTCATGATTGCTCTCTTAATTTTTTTAGTTTTATTTTTTCCACAGTTGTTAACTGACCCAGAAAATTTTATCCCAGCGAATCCTTTAGTTACTCCAGTACATATTCAACCTGAATGATATTTTCTATTCGCTTACGCTATTCTTCGTTCTATTCCTAATAAATTAGGTGGTGTAATTGGATTAGTAGCTTCTGTCGTAATTTTATTTATTGTGCCACTAACTCATTTTGGAAAATTTCGATCCTTTTCATTATACCCATTAAATCAAATCTTATTTTGAACATTTGTAGGTATCTTCTTAATTTTAACCTGAATTGGAAGATGTCCAGTAGAAGCACCTTATGAACAAATTGGTCAATTATTTACAGCTCTTTACTTTACTTATTTTATTTTTACACCTTTAACTCAAATTTTATGAGATAATATTTTAGATTTTTAAAATCAATTTAGTTGTTATCTAGGAGAATATTTGTCTTGAAAACAAATTTTGAGTGTTCGATTCACTCAACAACTTAATCTCTTAAAGCAATAGAAGTAATAATACTTAACCTTTGATTTACAAGACCAACGCTCTATTTTGAGCTACTACTGCTTATGATATGAGAACATTTTCGTTAACTTTAATTAGTACGTTAGGATTTATAATAGCCTTAATTGCTCTATCTCTTCAACACAAACATTTACTTAGCATCCTTTTAAGATTAGAAGCTGCTACTATAAATTTATTTATTATATTGTTCTCCATAGCTAACAATATTTCTTTCAATGGAGAAATATCATTGATTTTAATTACTTTAGGTGCTTGTGAAGCAAGCCTAGGATTAGCTATTTTGGTATCAATAATTCGTGCTCAAGGTAATGACTACGTCTCTAGGTTTTCTTCCCAAAAATGTTAGGAATCATTTTTATACTTACTTTATCAATAATTTTTAGAACTAAAACATGAGGATGATATCAAAAAATTTGAGTTTTATCTTTAACTAGTTTGTTTTCTTTTTTCCACCTATTTATATCTTCTTGAAATTATGAACAAATTAACTTATATATCACCCAAGACTCAATATCTTCAGTATTAGTTAGATTAAGAATTTGGATTACATTAATGATAATGTTAGCAAGACAATCTAGAGTTAAAATTAAAGAAAATAATAGCAATTTGTTTTGTATGTTTTTATTCATATTAATACTAATTTTAATTTTCGCGTTTCTAATAACTAGGATTATACACTTTTATTTCTTTTTCGAAGCATCTCTTATTCCTACTCTAATATTGATTTTAGGATGAGGATACCAACCAGAGCGACTCCAAGCTGGAATATATATAATAATTTATACAGTAGGGGCTTCACTTCCTTTATTATTAGTAATTTTGTTAACTATAAAAGAAATCTGTTCTTCAAATATACTAATATCATCAAATCTACGTCTAGAATATATTAATACAGATTTTAAATGAACTTGAAATTTTTTGACAATTATGATTTTTACTGCTCTATTAGTTAAGTTACCTATATTTACAGTACATTTATGATTACCTAAAGCTCATGTAGAAGCTCCTGTAGCTGGTTCAATAGTATTAGCAGCCATTCTTCTAAAACTTGGGGGTTATGGAATTCTTCGAGCATATCAATACTTCAATTTTTTTTATTCCGATTCTTTAATTATTATCTTTTCATTAGGACTGTGAGGAGGAGTTTTAACCAGAATTATTTGTTTTCGACAAATTGATTTCAAATCCTTAATTGCATACTCATCTGTTGGCCACATATCACTTATATTAGCTGGTGTTTTTTCCAACACCAGATGAGGTTGAAGAGGTGCTCTTGTATTAATAATTTCCCATGGCTTTTGTTCATCGGCTCTTTTTGCCCTAGCTAATCTTACTTACGAAAAGACTCATAGACGGAGACTATTTTTAGCTAAGGGAATATTAATGCTTTTACCTATATTAACTTTATGGTGATTTTTATTTTCTATTATAAACATGGCTGCTCCTCCTAGAATCAATTTATTAGGTGAAATCATAATTTTTCCATCTGTAATCTTTTCTTCTTCCTATTATTTGTTCTCTTTAGCACTCATAAGCTTTCTCGCTGCATTATACAGTATATATTTATTTACTTGTAGCCAACATGGAGGTAGCCCTAAGTATATAAAACCCTTTTCCAGCTTTAGAACATTAGGCTATTCATTACTATTTCTTCATTGATTTCCTGGTAATGCATTAATTATAAAAAGAGAAATCGTGTTTATATTAACATAAATAAGATTAAGTTAGTTTATCAATTAAAATACCAGCCTGTGGATCTGGAGATAAGAAATACTCTTACTTAATCATGTTTCTAAAACTTAAATCTTCTTCCATTAGTTCCTTATTTCTTATTTTTTATAGAATTACAATTTTTCCTATATCCTGTTATTTCATTATGGAAAATTTATCTTTCTTAATTGAATGAAATATTCTTAACTTGAGTTCATGTACAATAAGATTTCTAATTATTCTTGACCCTATTAGTTTGAGCTTTAGTAATGTAGTTTGTTTAATTTCGGGATGTGTAATAATGTTTTCTTCTAGTTATATATCCCACGATCCATTCCTAAAACGATTTACTTGATTAGTAATACTATTTGTACTTTCAATAAATTTATTGGTATTTATTCCTAGTCTTCCTGCTCTCCTTCTTGGATGAGATGGATTAGGAATTGTATCATTTGCTTTAGTGATTTATTACCAAAATATAAAATCTTTAGGGGCTGGAATATTAACAGTTTTAGCTAACCGAATTGGAGACGTGATGATCCTTATCTCTATTGGAATCCTAGTTCTTCAGGGACATTGAATTATCACATTAATATTTGATTTTCACCTTAGTATATTGGTTTCGTTAAGAATTTTAATTGCAGCAATAACTAAAAGAGCTCAAATCCCATTTTCTAGCTGACTTCCAGCAGCTATAGCTGCTCCCACTCCAGTATCAGCTTTAGTTCATTCTTCTACTTTAGTCACAGCAGGAGTCTTCTTACTAATTCGATTCTTTCCATTCTTAAGTACTTGTTCATTCTTCAAAGAAGTCCTATTTTTTATTTCAGTACTTACTTTACTAATAGCCGGAATTGGTGCTAATTATGAAAATGATCTTAAAAAAATCATTGCATTATCAACCTTAAGACAATTAGGAGTAATAATAATAAGAATTGGTATGGGAATACCTTTTTTAGCACTTTTTCATTTATATACTCACGCATTATTTAAAGCTTTATTATTCTTATGTGCTGGTGCAATTATTCACAACAGAGCAAATACTCAAGATATCCGATCTATAGGAATAATTTTTAACCAAGCTCCTTTAACCATTGCTTGCATAAATATTGCTAATTTATCTTTATGCGGTGCACCCTTTTTAAGAGGATTTTATTCAAAAGATCTAATTTTAGAAATTTCATTATTTGAACCAACAAATTTTTTAATAGTATTCCTAATCTTCTTAGCTACTGGAATAACTGCCGCTTATTCTTTACGCTTATCTTTTTGCTCATTATGAGGATCATCAAAAAATTTGCCTTATCATGCAAAACATGAAAAAGATTATTATATCAACTCATCTACTCTTACCTTAAGGTTATGTGCAATTTTAGCTGGATTCTTTTTACAAAATATTTTTCTGGTATTCAATCCATGTCCGTTTATCATTCCCTTATTTTTTAAGCTATTAACTATTTTAGTTATTCTATTAGGTTTATTTTTAGCCAGTATTTTATGAGATGAAGAATTCTTTCCAAAAAAAATAAATAAAATCAAATATTTTTTCAATACAATATGATTCTTGGCCCCAATTAGTGCTCAACCTCTAACTCATTTTTCTATAATTTTAGGAACAAATTTAATAAAATCAATTGATCAAGGCTGATTAGAGATCTTAGGAGGTCAAGGAGCTTTTATAACAGCCAGATCCATATCCAAAATAAATCAAGAATTTCAAATAAAACAATTCAACCTTTTTATCAGAGTCATATTAATTTTATTAACTATTCTGTTTATTTTTAACATTCTTTTCTAATATAGATTCTAGTAGCTTATAACATTAGAGTATTGCACTGAAGATGCAAAGGAGGCAGCTTATTGCCCTAGGATAATAATAGCCAGCGTTTTTTTTGGCCAAAAAAAACGCTGGCTATTATAAACTCTTATTCATTAACCTGCATGGGACGAAATCCTTTTCATTTAGTAGAATTTAGGCCATGACCATTAACTGGTTCAATGGGAGCTTTATTTTTAACTTCTGGTTTAGCTGGATGATTTCATGGCTATTCATGTGTTACTATAATCTTAGGTCTTGTTTTAATTTTAGTTACTATAATTCAATGATGACGCGATGTAATTCGAGAAGCTACTTTCCAAGGATTACATACAATACAAGTTTCTAAAGGGCTTCGCTGGGGAATAATTTTGTTTATTATTTCTGAGGTTTGCTTCTTTTTTGCTTTTTTTTGAGCATATTTTCACAGAAGATTAGCTCCTGGAATTGAATTAGGTTCTTGTTGACCTCCTGCAGGAATTACTCCTTTAAATCCTTTTGAGGTTCCTTTACTAAATACAGGAGTTCTACTTGCATCCGGTGTTACAGTAACATGAGCCCATCATAGGTTAATAGAGGGTGACCGACCAGGTGGAATTCAAGGTCTTGTAGGTACTGTGGCTCTTGGAATTTATTTCACTTTTCTCCAAGCAATGGAGTATTATGAAGCTTCGTTTACTATTGCAGATGGAGCATATGGATCTACGTTTTTTGTTGCTACAGGATTTCATGGATTACATGTCTTAATTGGGAGAACTTTTCTGTTAGTATGCTTGGGACGAGTTTGATTACAACATTTTTCTACAGGGCATCATTTCGGTTTTGAAGCAGCTGCTTGATATTGACATTTTGTTGATGTTGTTTGATTATTTTTATATTTATCTATTTATTGATGAGGATGTTAAACTAATTGGTACATTTATATTATAAATCTTAGATGACTGAGGTAAATTAGGTGTTAGATTTTTAATCTAAAAACGGCATGGACTATATGCCTCTAAGAGAAGATCTAATACTTTAAGTAAAAAGATTTGACTTGCATTCAAAAAATAGATTAATAAAATCTTTAGATCAACTAGTATAAAAAGCGAGAAATTTGCATACGGTTTCGGCCCGTGACTTAGAGGTGGAAGTCCTTTTTTATATTAAACAAAAGCCAAAGTAATGAGGTGCCTAGCTGTTAATTAGGAGATTGTAAGTTTATTACTTGTTTAGATTATAAAAAATTTAAGTATTACGCCGGATGAACGGGAATCATTGATGTTGATTATTATGGAATACTTATTTATTTCTAATACTATAATGTTAAGGGTTGTTTTAAGAAGGACAATTGGTTTGATTTTATCTATTTTAGTAATAATATTGGGCTGAATTTTGTCAAAGCGAGCTTTAAGAGACCGAGAGAAAAATTCTCCTTTTGAATGTGGATTTGATCCAATTAAATCAGCTCGATTACCGTTTTCGTTGCGATTTTTTTTATTAGCTATTATTTTTCTTATTTTTGATGTAGAAATCGTTTTATTGTTTCCTGTTTTGATTAGCATAAGAATAAGATTTTCTTTAGACATAATAATTTGTTCTTTCGTTTTTTTACTAATTCTTATCGTGGGGTTATTCCATGAATGAAATGAAGGTTCACTCGATTGAGCTCAATAGAAAAAACTAGGAGTAAAATAGGGCTGCTAACTTTATTTTGGGTGATTCGATTTCATCCTTTTTCTTATGTTTTCAAACCTACCTTTTGGATTTTTATTTGTTTTTATTATATCTTTTGGGACTTTATTTTCAATTTCTTCGTCTCATTGATTAGGCATTTGAGCTGGGTTAGAAATTAATTTAATTGGATTTTTACCGATTTTGGTTTATCAAAAAAGTATATCTGAAAGAGAATCGGCTGTGAAATATTTCATTATCCAGGCTTTAGGATCAGGTTTATTAATTTTTGGGAGTTTAAGAAGATATAATATTTTATTTAGATGAGAAAATGTAAGAGAAAGAGAATTATCAATTTTAGGATTTTTTTTAGTTAGAAGCGGTCTTGTTATAAAAATAGGAATGTTTCCATTTCATTATTGGCTACCAAGAGTAATGGCTGGGCTTCCATGAATTTCTTGTATACTATTAGCAACTTGACAAAAAATTGCTCCTATTTTGTTAATTAATTCCTTATTTGAATTAAATTTAGTTTATTATCTTATATTTATGGTTTGTTTCATAGCTGGTATATCCAGTCTTATTAGAGGTATTGGAGGAATAAATCAAACTCAAGTACGAGCAATTTTAGCTTATTCTTCTATTGGTCATTTAGGTTGGATAATATTTGCTTTATTGCAGGGAACATGAACAATAAAAGTGTATTTTTGTGTATATATTTTAATTTCTTTATGTATTTTTTTAAACTTGTGATACATGAATTTAGGTTCAATAAAAAATTTAAATATATTAATAAAGCTTAATAATTATAATAGGAATGGACTAATATTGATATTGATATCTTTGGGGGGACTCCCGCCTTTACTTGGATTTGTTTCTAAATGAGTAGTAATTGTTGTAAGAATAAATAATATATATTGGTCTTTTTTATTAATGTTTATTTTAGGTTCAATTATAAATCTTTTTTATTATCTAAGTTTATATTTTTGTGTCTTTTTAGGGTCATCAAAAAAATTTTATTTCAATGAGGTTGTTATTAATAAATCAAGTTTTTGAATAAGATTTGGATTACTATTTAATTTGATTGGGGGTGTGCTTTTACTTTTTACAGGAATAATTATAGAAATTTAAAAT